ATGTTATATATAAGACGATGGTTTTTTTCTTCTAAACATAAGGATATAGGTACTTTATATTTTATAGTTGGAATCTTGATGGGATTAGTTGGGACGAGATTTAGTGTTTTGATACGAATTGAGTTGGGATTTTCTGGTATGTTTTTTGGAGATTCGGTTTTATATAAATTAATAATTACTTCTCATGGTTTAATAATGATTTTTTTTTTTATTATGCCTGTGATGATTGGAGGATTTGGAAATTGGTTAATTCCACTAATGTTGAGTGTTCCTGATATGGCTTTTCCTCGAGCTAAAAATTTAAGATTTTGGTTGTTAATTCCTTCTGTTTTTTTTTTAAGATGTTCTTTGTTTTCTATGGGTGGTGTTGGAGCTGGATGAACTTTGTATCCTCCTTTAACTGGAAATATTTTTCATAGAGGTGTGGCTATGGATTTTGCTATTTTTTCTCTTCATATAGCTGGTTTAAGATCAATCTTAGGAGCTATAAAATTTATTACTACTATTTTGAAAATGAAGTTAGGTTCGTTGATTTATGTTCCATTGTTTATTTGATCAATTTTAGTTACTGCTTTTTTGTTATTGCTTTCTTTGCCTGTGTTGGCAGGTGGATTAACGATGTTACTAACTGATCGCAAATTTAAAACTAGATTTTTTGATCCTGCTGGAGGAGGGGATCCAATTTTGTTTCAGCATATATTTTGATTTTTTGGTCATCCGGAGGTGTATATTTTGATTCTTCCAGGATTTGGGATGATTTCTCATATAGTGATTTTTTATAGAGGGAAGAGTTTCTCATTTGGACATTTAGGAATGCTTTATGCGATGATAAGAATTGGATTTTTAGGTTTTATTGTGTGAGCTCACCATATGTATACTGTAGGTTTAGATTTAGATTCTCGAGCCTATTTTACTGGTGCTACTATGATTATAGGAGTTCCTACAGGTATAAAGGTTTTTAGTTGATTGGCTACGATTTATGGAGCTGAGTGGAGATTTTTTTCTAAATCAATTTCATTATTATGGGCTTTAGGATTTATTTTTTTGTTTACTGTAGGAGGGTTGACAGGTATAGTTCTTTCTAAAGCTAGTTTAGATATTAGATTACATGATACTTATTATGTTGTTGCGCATTTTCATTATGTTTTATCTTTGGGAGCTGTATTTTCTATTTTTGGAGGTTTTATTCATTGATGGCCTTTGTTTTCTGGGTGTAAAATGAATCCTTATTATTTATTTTCTCATTTTTGAGTAATGTTTATAGGAGTAAATTTAACATTTTTTCCTCAGCATTTTTTGGGTTTACAAGGAATGCCTCGACGATATGTAGATTATTCTGATGATTTTGTTTTTTGAAAAAAGGTTTCTAGAATAGGTTCAATGATTTCTTTGGTAGGTGTGGTTTTTTTCTTTTATATATTGATTAGAAGTTTAGTAGAAGAACGCTTAACTGTATCTGTATTTAGAAAAAGATCTAGGTCAGAATGACATTTTTTTTTTCAGCCACTTTCTTTTCATACGAAAGAGGTTCGAAGATTAATTTTTAGTTAAAAAGTTTTGATATAAGAGCAAATTTAAATTTGGTGTAGTTGCATATAAAATTTTCTTTTTTGTGGAAACTAAAAAAAATTTTTAGTTAATTTATGGGGAAAAGTTTTTGAAAATTAATTTAATAAAAATGTTGTTTTTGATTATTTCTTTTTTAAGTCTGTTTATACAGTTTAGATTTAGAGTTGTGGTTCTTGGGTCTTTGATGTTGAGGATTTGTATGTTAATTTTTTTTATTTTAGCTTTGAGGAAACTTTTTTGATATGGAATTATTTTCCTTTTAATCAAAGTTGGTGGAAGTATGGTATTGTTTTATTATATGTTTTCATTGCAAGCAAATCCATTAAGAACTTTCTCTTTTTTGAGAAAGATTTATTTTTTTTTGAGATTACTTGTTTTTTTTGTTTTTTTTTTGGAAGTTAAAACTAGAGCTGTAGACTTAATAGTAACTAGCTTTAGAGTGGAAGATGTTTCTTTTTTTTTATTTTCTTTGAAAGAATTAAGTTTGCTTGTTTTTATTAGTCTTTTTTTAGTTTTAGTTTTATTGATAATTAGAATTTTGACAAGATCAATAATGGGTTCTTTTCGTCTCTTGAAGATTATTTAATCTTTTTTAATAAAAAGATTTTGTTTATAAAGAATTTAAAAATTTAAGAATTGATAAAGATGTTGGTTTACAGGGTAAATAAAGAGGGCTCTAAAAAAGAGTTTTAAAATTTTTAGGAGATTTTAGGCTTAGGATTTTTTTTTTATTTGGTAATTGGCGTGCTTTTGGTTTTAGTTTTGATTGTATATTATTCTTGCCCAATTTATATGATGTTTGATTTTAGGAGGATTCATTTTTTTGATTTTTTTGTTATAGGAGTATTTCTGGATTGATATAGAATAATGTATTTGTTTATTTTATTTATGATAGTGAGTAGAATACATTTATTTATTTATGTATATATGGGTAGAGATGAGAATTTATTTCGTTTTTTTTTTATATTGAATTTATTTGTTCTCTCAATGGTGATTTTACTTATTTCTCCCAATTTGATTAGATTATTGTTAGGGTGAGACGGTTTAGGTTTTAGAAGTTTTTTATTGGTGGCTTGATTTGGCTGTTTTTCAAGACGTTTTGCGAGGTTAAAGACTTTTTTAATTAAACGATTAGGGGATGGGTTGTTTTTAGTAAGTTTGTATTATTTTTTTTTTCAAGGACATTTTTTGTTAAATACTTTGGATATTAGAGTATTAGTTGTGTTTTTTTTTTTGCTTTTTGCCTTTTTTACTAAGAGAGCACATTTTCCATTTAGAAGATGGTTGCCTGATGCAATGGCTGCTCCTACACCTGTATCTGCTTTAGTACACTCATCAACTTTAGTTACTGCTGGGTTGTATATGCTATTTCGATTTAGATATTTAATTACCTTTGAGGTGTTTCAGTTGATTCAGTGTTTGGGGCTTTGAACTTTATTTATAGGTAGTTTGGGAGCGTGTTTTGATCAAAAATCAAAGAAGGTAGTTGCTTATTCTACTATAAGGCAGTTGGGGTTTATTAGGTTTATTTTGTCTTTAGGGTGTTTTGATCTTTCTTTCGTTTATATGATGGCTCATGCTTTAATAAAGGCGTTGTTATTTATTTCAGTAGGATGTTTTTTAGTTTTGAAGTTTCATAAACAAGATTTTCGACATTTGAAAAATTGTTGGCAATTAAGTCCTGTAGTTACTTTTAATTTTTTTTTTAGGTGTTTTTCATTGAGAGGGTTTCCTTTTTTATCTGCTTTTTATATAAAGGAGGTAATTTTAGGAGGAGTTTGGTTAATACAAGTGAATTATTTTTTATTATTAGTATTTTTAATTTCTTTGATTTTTACTATTATTTATTCTTTTCGTTTGTTTTTTTTTATCGGAGTATCTTTTAAGGTTAATTATGGTGTGTTTGTAGGTTATTCTAAATTAAATTTAGTAGTTTTTTTAGTTTTATATTTTGGAATAATAGGTTTGGGGGTGGTAATTTTTCAAAATTTTTATGAATGGTTGAAATGTGGATCTGCATTTTTCATATTACTATATAGATTAATTGGAGTATTAATAAGAAAAATCATTTTTAGCTTGGATTTAATGACAACGTTAAAGTTAGTAATAAAATATTTAGTTTATATGTTTTTTCTAAATGTAATTACAGTTAGGATGAAAAATTTATATGTGATAGGTGGATTTCTAATAAATATGCTTGATAGTGGGTTTTTATTATTTTCTTTTATTGGAAAGATGAATAATATAATAAAGACTTCTTTAGGCAAGATATTAGAAAAAAGATTTTTTTTGAAATGATTAAGATTGATTGGTTTTAGAGTAATTTTTGTATGTTGCATAATTATTATCTAGGAAAAGATGACAAGGTTTATTTAAGTTTTAGTGTTTTTTAAAAATTTGTATCTAATCTAAATTAATTTAGTTTTAAAGTTTTTAATTTTTTTTAGAAATAGGAATTTATAAAGGCTTATTTTATTGGTTATCTTAGTTTTAAGGCAAATTCTAGTATAGCGGAAGTATTTATTTTGAAAATAAATTTTGAAGTCTGTTTAAATTTGGCTTCTTGCTTTTAAAATTCCATTAACTTAAAACAGATTGTTTAGTTTTCTAAAGTGCTTAAAAATTAGTTTATGTTAATAAAATAATTAGTTGTCGACTAATAGAAAATGTTTAAATTTAAAATAGGCAAAAGAGTAATATTATTTTTTTTTAGAAACCTGAACAGGATTCGGTTTCGACCCGAAACGTAAACAATTAGGTAATTTATTTGTTTTCTAGATGAGGAAAGATTTTAGGATTAGGTTAGAGTGGGATAAAAATATTTAAATATGCAAACTGGTTTTCATTTAGTAAAAATTAGGCCGTGACCTGTGTTGGTTGCTTTTAGGGTAGGTGGTTTGCTTGTTTCAAGATTATTGTATTTTCATTATGGGATTTATTATTTAGTTCTTTTTAACGTTTTAGTCCTTATATTTTTTTTGTTAATGTGATTTGGTGATATTGAGGTTGAATCTTGAATAGGATTTCATTCTAGAATTGTAGTTTCCGGACTTCGTTTAGGAATAGTTTTGTTTATAATTTCTGAAATTCTTTTTTTTTTTAGATTTTTTTGAAGCTTTTTCCATAAATGTTGAAGACCCAGGATTATTTTAAAAAATTGGCCCCCATTTGGCTTTAATTATTTTTTGGTAGATCCGTATGGTTTTCCTTTATTAAAAACGGTGCTTCTTCTTTCTTCCGGAGTAAGAATTACTTTAGCCCATCATAGAATGATGAATTGTTCGTATTATTTCTCATTGATTAGAGTATTGGTTACGTTAGGTTTTGGTTTTTTGTTTTTAGATGTTCAGTTTGAAGAGTATTCGTTGAGAAAATTTTCTGTTAATAGGCTTATATATGGAAGTATATTTTTTCTTTTAACAGGTTTTCATGGTTTTCATGTAATGGTTGGTTTCTGTATGATCAGTTATAGGTTGTTTCGTTTAATCTGTAGAGTCTCATTTTCTAATAGTCAACATGTTGGTTTTGAAGCCGCTGCTTGATATTGACATTTTGTTGATGTTGTGTGAATTTTTTTATACTTTTTTATTTATTGATATGGGTTTATGGTTTAGAAAATCTAATTTATATTTTAAATGATTATTAGAATCAAATTTTAATTGAATTTAGTGGGAGTAAGAGAAATAGTATAAGTAAAATTTTTTTTTGAAATTTAGTTAGAGATTCGGTTTTAAAGATATTAGGACTGCGGATTTGTAGATTACTGCGATATAGTAAATTTTAGAAGGTTGATTTTTCTCTATATTATTTAAGAATTTCAGATAACAGGTAAAAGTAAATAATTAAAAATAAAATGTTTTTTTGAGTGTCTATGCATGTAAAATTTTGAATTTTATGGAATAATTTTAAGTAAAAATTTTTTATTATATTAAAATGTTTATAAATTTAAAGTTTGAGTTGAGTATGAAATCTTTTGTGTAAGTGTTAAATTCTTAATTTAATTTAGGAGAATTTTCAAAGTTTAATTTTTCTCATATTGACTAATTTTTTTCTTGTTGAAGGGAGAAGGATGAAAAATAAAAAATGGAATTTAAAACTAAGTGGTTCATACTAGTTTAGGAAGAAGGAATTTTTTTTATTTGGTTGAAGATAGCTTTTTTTTTGTTTAAACAGAATGTTGTTAGATATATTTTCATCTTTAGATTTTTGTTTTTCTAATTTGTCTATTTTAAATAGTTTAGGGTTTTCTTGATTTGCGGTAATTTTTGTTTTTTTGAGGTTGTTTAGTAGGTTTTTTTTTTCTTTTCATTTAGTGATGGTAGGAGGATTCTTTAAAATGGCTTGAATAGAGAAGAAGAAAGGTTGTTTAGTTTTTTTTACTATACTATCAGTTGTTTTTTGTTTAATATTTTTTCAAAATGTATTAGGTTTGTTTCCTTTTACTTTTAGAATCACTAGGCATATCGTATTTAAATTTATTTTAGCATTAGAGATCTGATTTAGAATAATTTTTTTTGGCTTCTTAAAAAACTTATTAGGTTTGTTAAGGCATTTTTCTCCTTTTGGAAGGCCTCTAATTTTATCTAATTTTTTGAATTTAATTGAAGTAGTTAGAGTCTTTATTCGTTCTTTAACTTTGTCACTTCGTTTGTCAGTAAATATTAGGACTGGACATATTTTTTTAGGTTTAGTTTCCTCTTGGTTATTAATTAGATCTTTTAAAATTGTTTGGTGAATAAGGTTTATTTGTTTTGTTGGTTATTTTTTTTTCGAGCTTTTTGTTAGATTTATTCAAGCGTTAGTTTTTAGGTTGCTGTTAGTTCAGTACATGGATGAAGTTTAAATTATCTTCAAAAATTTTTAGTATAATTAAAGGTAGTTTTGAGCTTATAATTTTATTTTCAAAAATATTATAGATTTGGTTTTAGTATAAATAGTTTACAACTATTCGGATAGATTTTTAATTACTATTTTTGATACTTGGATTATTCTTAGATCCTAAAAAATTAATAGAATAAATTAAAATATAGAATGAAACTAAAATTTGATAAAAGTTGTGTTATATAAGTGTGACATGAATGGGTCTTAAAATTTTTTTGTTTTTAATTAGTTTTTTTAAATAGAATTTAATGAATCAAAATTTTTTATTTTGACAAACATTGTATAATGAAAATGTTAAAGTTAATAAAGTGAAGATTATAATTATAAATTGGGTTTTGGTTGTTATAAGACTTTTGCTATGTGTGTTATTTTTTACAATGTTTGAGCGAAAGTTTTTAAGATATATTCAGATTCGTAAGGGTCCTAACAAGGTCGGATTTTTAGGTTTGTTAACTCCAGTTTCTGACACTATAAAGCTAATTTTAAAGACTTCTAGGTTGGTTAGCAGAGGCAAAAGTCTTTTATATTTTTTTGGACCTTTTTTTTCAATATTTATACTATTTATTTTATGAAGGCTATGTCCTTTTGTTTATTTTAAAAAAAAATTCTTTTTTGGTTTAATAGCCTTTTTTTGTTTAAGAAGACTAAAAGTTTATTCGGTTTTAAGATCTGGATGAGGGAGAAATTCAAAGTATTCCATGCTTGGGGCTTTTCGAGGAGTTGCCCAAGTTGTTTCTTATGAAATAATTCTGCTTTTTGTAGCTTTTTTTCCTATTTGCAGACAAGGGAGGTATAACTTATTTGATTATTTATATAACAATTTTGTTTTTGGGATTTGGTTGTTTCCTCTGTTTATTTTATGACTCATTAGGTGTGTTGCAGAGACTAAACGATCTCCTTTTGATTTTGCTGAGGGAGAGAGTGAGTTAGTTTCAGGTTTTAAAACCGAGTATGGTGCTCTTGAGTTTGCTTTTTTATTTTTAGGAGAGTACGGACAAATTTTATTCATAAGTTGTTTAAGATTTTTACTCTTTTTTCCTAACTTTTTGAATTTAGAATACATTTTTTTTGGGATATTAATAGCTGTGAGTTTTATTTGGTTTCGGGCTTCTTTTCCACGTTTTCGGTATGATTTATTTATGAATATGGCATGAAAAATTGGTTTAATTTTTTTATTTTTTTTTTTTTTTTATATAATTTCTTTATAAAAAAATTTAAGTTCAGAACAACTTCCCTTTCAAAAATGTTTTTTACAAAAATTGCAGGTTCAAGTTTTTTTAAGCTAAAGTTTTTCTTTAAAAAATAAATCTTAAAGGAGGGAGGGTTTTAGGTTAAAATAAAAACTATAAATTTTCAAAATTTATGATAAAAAGTTAAATTTAAAAACTAATTTTTAGATCTTAAAAAATGAGTTTTGGAATGTTAAAATCCCATTCACCTGTGGGAAAGTTTTTGGATTTATTTCATGATTGGTCATTATTTATATTAGTAGTAATTTCTTGTTTTGTTCTAAGAATAATTATAGTTTTTGGATTAAAAAGATTTCGTTTTAAAGATTGTACTGAGAGAAAGCTATTAGAGCTGATTTGAACAGTGATTCCAGGTTTCGTTCTTTTATTAGTAGTTGTTCCAAGATTTTATGGCTTATACTTATTAGATTTAAATTCGCTTATTTTTCCTTTTAAAAGAATAAAGATAGGAGGGCGTCAATGATATTGAAGCTATTCTTATACTTTACCTAGAATTAGAAGTTCAGAAGATTTAAGAATAAAGTATGATTCTTATATAAATCAAAAAAACTTAGAAGATGTAATTCGAAGGTTAGATGTAGATTTACCATTAGTAATAATTTCAAAGCTAGTTTCTCGATTACTTTTAAGTTCTAGAGATGTCATACATAGATTCGCCGTTCCCCAATTAGGCTTTAAGTTGGACTGTGTCCCAGGTCGATTAAATTCAAGATTTGTAGTGTCAAAACATATAGGAAAGTTTTATGGGCAATGCTCCGAAATTTGTGGAGTTAACCATTCATTTATGCCAATCAGGGTTGAATGCTTTCCTCAAAAATATTTTTTTTCTTTGCATTAAAGTCTAACCTAAATTAAAAAAAAAATACACATATAAAAATATTTTTAATTCGAAAGGCATAGATTCTTAAAGTAGTTTAATTTTAAAAATACAAGTTTTGGAGATTTGGGATTATTTTTTTAAAAATATTTTTTGAAGGCTAAAATAAAAGAAATAAAAGATTTCTAGACTTTACAGACTTTAAAAAAGTTTTCAAAATTTTTAGCTTCAATATATATATATGTAGTAAAAGCAGACAATGAAATTTTTTTATGATTTTAAAAAAATAGAAAAAAATCCAAGTTTAAAGATTTTTCTAATTAAATTTAGATAGGTGTGTATAGTAATAAAATATGATGGCTAAATCAAGAATTTAAAAAATTTTGCGATGTAGAGAAGGTAATGTTATAAACATTAACTTTCTTAAATAAAATTTAAAATAAATTATGATTTTTTTTTTTTTTTTTTTTTTAGGTTTATGTTTGGTTTTTATATTTATTTTGTGGGTTTATTGAACAGATTTAATAGGATTGGTTTTTTTTCGAGAAACAGTATCTGTTTTTGAATGTGGGTTTGATTCAACCAGAAAGGCTCGATTGCCGTTCTCTTTACGGTTTTTTATGATTTTAATTTTTTTTCTTTTACTGGATGTTGAGGTGTGTTTGTTATTACAATTACCATTTGAGTTAAAAAAACAGTTTTTTTTAAAACGGTTAGGTTATATTTTTTTTTTGGTAGTTTTGTTAGTTGGAATCATAGAAGAATTTCGTCGTGGTTTATTAGAGTGAAAGAAGTAAAGTTTTAAAAAAAATTTTTCAAAAAATTGGTTAGATAAAAAAAATAACTTCATAGTTTAAAAAAAATATTTAATTTGCAATTAAAAGATAAAAATTTTTAGATTTAAATTTAAATTCTTTCTTTTGAAGTTATATAATAAATAAATGGAATTTAGTTAAAAAGAATACACTAAATAAAAGATAGGGGGTGGGTAAAGTTGTTTAAATAAAAAAAACAGTTTGAGAGTAAATTTAAAATATTTTTGATTATTAGCAAAACAGGTATTTTTTGTTAAGAGGTTTGTTATACTTGGACATTTAAGTTTTATTGTATTGATATTAAGGTCTAATAGCTCTATTGATTTGTTAATCTTTTTGGAAGGTTTAGCGTTTTTTGGATATATGTCTTCAGTGATATTAGATTCAAGTAAATTTGGAAGATATGTGGCTATATTGTTTGTTTCGTCGGTAATACCTTTTATAATGATAATGTGGGGGTTATTAGCCAGAAGAGAGGTTTATTTAGTTATAGCCTTTTTTTTTAAGTTAAGATTTTTTCCGTTTTTATGGTGATTTCCTTATTTAAGAAGCTTTTTGACATTTTTTTTATTTTTTGTTTTTGGTGTAATTAAAAAGATTTTTCCTGTAATATTGTTATTTATAAATCAGATTATTTCTTTTAAAGTCATTTTTTTAATTTCTTTATTAACTATAGTTTTATCCTTGATTAACTTGATGTATTTTCAGAAAGATATAAAGATTTTTTTAGCATGATCTTCAAAAGCTAAATTTGGTTGAATGATCCTAGTTATGTCACAAGTTTGGATAGGGGGGTTAGTTTATTTTTTTTTATATTTGAGATTACTTTTCTATATTTTAGTTTGTTTTTCAGATTCTAAAACTTTTTTTGATCAGTTAAAAAAAAGTGGATATTTGGAAAAGCTTTTTTTTTTTTTCCTATTGATTTCGTTTTTAGGTTTACCTCCTTTTTTTGGATTTTTTTATAAGTATGTTTTTATAAATAGAGTAGTCGGGTTTGATTTTTTAAAAAATTCAACAGTGATTTTAGTTTTTATTATAGTTTTAGTAACAATAAACTCTTTCATTTACATAAAATTATTGTTTAAGATAAAAATGTTAAGTTTTTTTTTTTTTTTGAATAAGTGATTTTTCTTAGTTTTAGTTTTTTATTTATTTATCAGAGCTGGATTTTTAAGATTATAAGATCTTAAAAAGTGTTTACGAATCTAGTGCTTTTAAAATTAAAAAATTTTCAAGATTTTGTAGATAAATAAAATTGGGTAAACAATTTTTAATAAATATAGGAGAAATAAAAAGATTGGTTGATTGGGTTGTCTTTAACAAATAAGTTAAATTATAAAATATTTAATAAGTTTAAAATGGTTCATTCTTCGAAAATTAGAGTTTTAGTAGTTTTTTTTTTAATTAAATTCAGGCTATTTTTAATTTTAATTAGGGTTTATTATAATTGGACATTTTTAGAACAGAGAAGGTTTGAAAATGTTTTAAAAGAAAAAGAAGTTAATAAAAAGTTTTGTTAAGAGCATATAACAAGATTTTAGAAATAGATTAAAAGATATTTGTGTAGTGGTAAGTTAAAATAAAAACTGTGTGGTTCATATCCAAATAATGAAAGTTATCTTTAAACATTTTCTCACTATAATTTAGTTTTGAATTATAAAAAAAAAAATAAAGAGGTAAAAACATTTAAAAGTAGTTTATTTTATTAAAATTTTAATTTGTGGAATTAAGGAAGAAAGTAACTAAAATTTTCTTTTAAAAGTTAAATCTTTTCTTAAAAAGAAGATTCTTTGTCCTCAGGATCTTTGTTATAAGGCTTAAAAAATTAAAAAGTTTTTAAATTTAGTATAAGATAAGAGTATAGTTAATTGCAAATTAATTGGTTTGAAGGAGTTTAAAATGTTCTGAAATTTAATTTGAAAGTAAAAAAAATTTAATTTTAGTTTGTTTAATTGAAAGGATCGTAACATTAAAGAATATGGTATTAAGCTAAAAAATTTTTTTTAAGATAATAAAAATTATTAATTTTTAGATGTGAATTTTTTAAAATAATTTAGAAAATAAAGATTAGATAAAGACGGTTTTTTAGAAAAGCTAATTAGAGTGCCAGCAGCTGCGGTTATTCTCAGTTTAAAAATTAAAAGGGTAAGAAAAAAGGATAAAAAAGAAGATTCATTTTTTAGGTAATATTAGGAAACAGTAATTTTTTATAAAATAAAAAAGATATTTTTTTTAGACTTATTGGTAATAATAACTATAGAAATAAAGAATTTTTTTTCTATAAACAAATAAAAAGATTTGGCAGTAAATTTGAATTTTCTGGGGAGTGTGCCTAATAAAGAGAATATACGCTTAATAATTTTTTAATTTTATTAGCTAGTGTACGGTTGTTTAGAGATTTCTTTAAAAGAAAAAAGTCTGAAAGCAAATCATTGTGCTGCAATGGATTAAAAATTAGGTTCACTACATTTAAAATAGATAAAGTTTAAATAAATTTTTATTTTAGGACTAGAAAGTAAATAAAAATAAGTTAGTTTTTTTGAAGTTTAAAGAAATTTGAGTACACATTGCCCGTCAATCTTTTGAGAAAGATAAGTCGTAACATGGTAAGTTTAGCTGAAGCTGAGCTTTTTTTAATGGCAGATAAAAATGTGACAATTTTAGAAGTTGTAGAGTGAAGGTAAAGAAAAAAAGTTTCATTTTTTGAATATTTTAAGAATAAAGAAATATAAATTGTAAATTTATAAGTAAAAAGTTAAAGAAATTTTTTTTCAAAAAGTTAGAAAAAACTTTTTATAAGATTAGATAAAAAAAAGAGGATAAGTAAAAACTTTATTTAGTATAGAAGATTCAGTGTATATATATTTTCCAAATATAAGGTTAAAGGGTTAATTAAGCTTTGAATGAAGAAAGAATAGATATGTTAAAATAAGAAAAATAAGTATCTGGGGTTTTGTTTAAAGTTTGGTAAAGAAATGTTTAATTTTATGAAATATGCCTTCAGATACTTTTTGATTGAAAATAAAATTTAATATAAAAAGTTTTTTAAAAGAAATAATGAAAGAATAAGTATTTAGATAAAAGATTTCTAATCTTGGTATTGAAAAATTTACAGTTTTTCTTCTTTTTGGTAGATCAAGAAGACAAAAATTAGAATAAATTGTCCTTTGTGAATTACGGTTTATAGGAAGAAGAAAAAATTTTTTATTCTCAAAAAAAAAACATCTAGGCTTAGTTAGAATTAAGGTTTTATTCTATTTAGAAAATAAATTTAAAAAAAACGAATTAGAAAAAACAGAGTTTAGAAGTGAAATGTTTGCGGGTTTTTTTTGTTAGTTTTTGAAGTTTAAAATAAGAGTTGAAGCTTTTATTTAGAAGAATAATAAAAATAAAATTTCATTTTGTGATATTAATAAAAACTAAAATAGATAAAAAATAAAATTTCATATTGATTGAGTAATTTTAATAAAAGTTGTTTATTCTGTGAATAATAGAATAAAATTTAAATCAAAATTTAAAGTAGGATAAAATATAATGTAGACTATATTTAGAAATTATAAAATAAGTATATAAAATTTTTATAAAGAATTCAATTGGCTATCCTACTGTTTATTAAAAACATTTTCTTTTTTTTAAAAGATAGCCTCTGCTCAATGAATTTTCTTAAAAATAACAAATGTTTAAATTGCCGCAGTATTTTGACTGTGCGAAGGTAGCATAATTATTTGTCCATTAAATATGGAATCGTTTGAAAGAGAGTTGTGAGATAGTATTTGTTTTATAGAGTACAATAGTTTAGAAATTAAATAAAGAGTGAAGATTCTCTTTGTTTTTAAAACAAGTAATTAAGACGAAAAGACCCTACAGAGTTTTTATTTTAAAAAATATTGAAAGTTAAAGTTTTAAATGGGGAATTAGAAAATAGAATAAAATATATTTTTTTATATTATAAAGAAAACTTCCTTAGGGATAACAGGGTGATAGTATTTTAGAGTTCGTATCAAAGATACTGTTTACTACCTCGATGTTGAATCAAAATAAAATTTAGGTGTAGGTGTTTAAAATTTTAGTCTGTTCGACTATTAAAATTTTTCGTGATTTGAGTTTAGACCGATGTAAATCAGGTTGGTTTTTATCTAATATGATAAAGTGTTGTACGAAAGGACTCATTTTTATTTAAAAGTTTTTAAAGTAGCAAAATTTGAATGTATTGAATTTAAGCTTCAAAGAAAGAAAGGTGGTTTTCTCTTTAAAATTTATTTTTATATGAAAGTGAGGTTTTTTTTGAATTTGGCTTGTAATTCCATTTATTATACGGATAAAATAACGATTTTAAGTTCGCATTCTTTAATTGAAATGGTTAAGGTGACGAGTTCCTCACGAAAACTTAAAACTTATCTTTTGTTGAGACAACGTTTCAAGCTTTATGGTCTAATTCATTCCAACTTTAAAGGAGGAAAATCCTTTTGAATGATATGGTATACCTATGCTTAAAAATGAAAACTTTAAAAAACTTGAAGAAAGTTAAAAGAATTTTAAGTTAATAAGAAGAGGGTAATAATATGTGAAATCTGTAAGAGGTAGTAGAAAAGAGTTTTGAAATTTTTTTTGAGGGATGGGTAAGGGGCTTCAGACAGTTGAAAAAAAATAAAAAATATAAGATTAGTTTTGTTTTTCGTTTTGTTTGTTTTCTTTATATTTCAAAGATTGGGTTTAAAAAAATTAAAGCCAAATTATGTTTAAAGATGTGTCTTTTTGAATTAAAAGCCAAGAATTATGTTTAGAATAAAGAATTTATTAAAGAAAAGAGATTCCAAATAAAGTTTTAAGTCTTTTAAAAGACGTTTAACACAGAAGTAAGAAGTATAGGAGTTACCAAATTAATCCAAGTAAAAATAATGTTTAGCTTAACGGATTTTAAAGTTTATTAGTTAGAAATATTTTGAGTTTAATAAAAAGTATATTTATTGATTTGAGCTTTTATTTAGATTTTTTGAAAAAAAAAAACATAAATAATTTAATTGGATAGGAAGTTAAAAATTTTTTCTGCGGATAATGCTTAGTTCAGAAAAAATTAAAAATTAGATATAAAAAGTAAAATATTTTAAGAAAATAAATTATGGTTGAGTTTAAAAGTTGGAGTATGTTTTAAAGTTTTAAAAAGATTTTCAGTTGGAAATAACTATTCTAAAGTTGTTTCTAGGTTTTCTTTATTTTTCTATAAGAAAAAAGGAATTTCATATAAAAAGAGTGACATAATAAAGTATTTTTAAAAAATATTGAATAGGAGGGTGGTTTGAGGGCAAACTCTTCTTAAATTCAGATGGATTCCACCATTTGTTTTTAAGCATATATTAGATTCCTCTTCTTATTAACTTAAAATTCTTTTAACTTTCTTCAAGTTTTTTTAAGTTTTCATTTTTAGGCTTAGGTATATCATATCATTCAAAAGGATTTTCCTCCTTTAAAGTTGGAATGAATTAGACCATAAAGCTTGAAACGTTGTCTCAACAAAAGATAAGTTTTAAGTTTTCGTGAGGAACTCGTCTCCTTAACCAGTTTAATTAAAGAATGCTAACTTAAAATCGTTATTTTATTCGTGTAGGGGTTATAAGTTGATTCTAATAAAAAATTATCTTTCTATATAAAAATTTCTGTAAGGGTTACCGGAAGAAATTTTTTAGTACATTTTTTTTGAGGGCGGGTTAGGGGAACATTTTTATTATAGTATAAACAATTTTTAACCATTTTAAAGTAAAAAAGTTTTAGGATTTCTAGTTTTTATACTTTTCAGCTAAAAGTTTAATAAGAGACAAAAATTTCTAGAGGGATTACCTTTTTTTTTTTTTTTTTTTTTTTTCAAGGGGGTAGTATTCATTTTTTTTTTTTGTCCTTTTTCTTATAGCTGAAAGATCCTGGAAAAATTTGATTTTATTTAAAAAAAGAAAAATTATTTTTTTTTATAAGGATTAAAGGATATTTAGAAATAGAAATAAAGATAAAAAATTTTAGTTTGAAATAGGGTTTTGTTTAGAAAAATAGTTTACTCAATTATTATGATTAGTTTTGTAATCTAAATCTTTGGAGTTAAAAGAAGAATTTCTGATTCCAGTTGAGAAATTTATTTTAAAAGCCTTTTAAGTTTAAAGTCTAGTAGAAAAAAAATTTTTTTTTTTGAGAGATAGGGTGGAGGATAAATATAAGATTAATTATAAAGTTTTGAAGTGTGTAAAGGATTAGAAGTATTTAGATTTGGTAAAAGTTAAAGAAGCTTGGGTTTTAGAGGATAAAATATAGTGCTTGAAGAAAATATTTGGCCGTTAACCAAAAGAAATTGATAATGATCGATTATTTTATAGGAAATTAAGAATGAAGATACAAAAATTTTATTAAGAGTTAAAGAAGCATGTTTCTATTAAAAAATTACAAAAAAGAATAAAATAATATAAAATATAATAAAAAAAAAAGATGAAAAAATTTTTTGTGTTTCGAATTAAAGATTCTGTAGGTCGTTTAATAAAAGATTTAGTTATAGATTTGCCAAGACCTAAGAAAATTTCGTTTTTTTGGAAATTTGGTTCGCTTTTAGGATTGTTTTTAGGAGTTCAAATAGTGAGAGGATTGTTTCTTTCATTTAGATATGTTAGAAGAATAGAGTTAGCTTTTTCTAGAGTTGATTTATTAGTTCGAGATGTGTTTTTTGGATTTTTTATTCGTAGTTTGCATTCTAAAGGAGCTACTTTTTTTTTTTGCTGTTTATATATTCATATTTTTCGGGGGCTTTATTATAAGTCATATTTATTTAAAAAGGTTTGATTAGTAGGGTGCATAATTTTTGTTTTATCAATGGCTGTAGCATTTTTGGGATATGTTCTTCCTTGAGGGCAGATGTCGTTTTGAGGAGCAACTGTAATTACTAAACTTTTTTCCGCTGTTCCATATATAGGAAAAGATATAGTAATTTGATTGTGAGGAGGTTTTTCTGTTTCCTTTCCGACTCTTGTGCGTTTTTTTAGTTTACATTTTTTGTTGCCCTTTGTAATAGCCTTTTTTGTTGTTTTTCATATTTTTTTTTTACATGAGACTGGGAGAAAAAAACCTTTGGGGATAGATAGAAGTTTAAGTAAGATTAATTTTCATCCTTATTTTTCGTTTCAAGATGCGATAGGTTTTATTTTTATTATTATAATTTTTAGATGCATTTGCTTTGGTTTTCCTTTTCTTTTTCTGGATAGTGAGAAATTTATAGAAGCTAAAGTTTTGGTTACTCCTCCCCATATTCAGCCTGAATGATATTTTTTACCTGCGTATACAATTCTTCGTGCAGTTCCAAAAAAGTTAGGTGGAGTTTTAGCGTTGGTTATGTTTGTTTTAGTTTATTTTTTTATTCCAGTTTTTAGAATGCGTGAATTTATAGGGAGAAGTGTTTTTTTTCGTATAATGTTTTTTTTTTGGATATTCAATTTTTTTTTGTTGATGTGATTGGGAGCTTGTTCAGTAGTTTATCCGTATATAGGTTTGGGACGAGTATGTTCCTTTATTTATTTTTTTATTTTTTTTTTTTTTTAGAATAAGTAGAGAATTAAATCTTAAAAAAGTTTGGAAGGAGAAAAAAGTTTAAGGATTTTATAAAATAAGCTAGTTAAAGAGATTTTAAGAGTATTAGAGAAATTTGTTTATTTGCTTTTTTGAAGACATTTGTTTATTTTGTATTTTTTTAGTTTTCGTTTTTTGAAATTTTTGATTTCTATAGAAATAATTTTGGCAGTTATGTTTTTATTTTATAGATTAAAAAGAATGCTTGGTGAAATGAGGTATTTGCTGGTGATTTTAGCTTTAATTGCTTGTGGAGTTTCTGTAGGATTGTCAGTGATGTTGGTTTGAATGCGTTTTTTTGATAAGAAATTATTTGTTTTAAGTAGTGTAAGAATGAATTAATAAGAGAAAATTAATATAAGAAATTAGAGGGAAAATTTCTGGTAACTTTGATAGGTTAAGGAGGAAAAATAATTAGAAATAAATTTATTTTGTTATATTTAGAATAATAGTTAGATTATTTATGCCTTCCAAGTATGGGTTTGTAGCTGTTTTAGTGCTAAGATTTCTGTATTTTTTTGTTCATTTTAATTATAGGTTTTTTGTGTCTGGGAAAGTGTGAGTCGGGACAAGAGAGATTTTAGATTCTTTATCTTTTTTTTTTATCATTTTAAGGATGATAGTCATATTGTTTATTCTATTTATAGGAAGTTTCTCGGAGTTGTACAAATTTTTAGTTATTCTTTTGTTGGTAATCTTGATGTTATTTTTTATGTCTTTAAATGCTCTGTATATGTTTGTTTTTTTCGAGAGGTCTTTTATTATGATGTTTTCTTTGATTATGATTTGAGGTAAAAATCCTGAGCGGGTAGAAGCATTAAAATATTTTTTGATTTATTCTATGGTAGGGTCTTTTCCGTTGTTGGTTAGAATAGTTTTTATTCAGGAAGGGTTGGCTGTAATGGGTTTGTTCACTTGGTTGACAGGAATGGTTACGTCAGGTAGGATAAGACATAATGAAAGAAAACTTGCTCCTGTTTTAGTAGAAGATTTAGAAATAAATGGTTATTTTACTGGCTTTGATGAGAGAGATGTGATGAATTTTTTTTTTAGAAGCCAAATTGTTTTTTTATTTTGAATAATAGTTTTTTTATTTAAGTTTCCAGCTTTTGGTGTTCATTTGTGGTTGCCTAAGGCTCATGTTGAATCTCCTGTGTTTGGGTCAATGCTTTTAGCTGGAATAATGATTAAGTTAGGTGTTGTTGGAATCTATCGATTTGTTTATTCTGGAAAGAGTCTATATTGAGATATAAAAGTTTTAAATTGGTTTTTTTTTTATTTTTGTCTAAGATTATTTTTAGTAAAATTTATTTGTAGGCGGCAGTATGATTTGAAGGCTTTTGTGGCTTATTCATCAATTGTTCATATGACGTTAATTTTAATTTCAATTTGATCAGGGTCGATAATTAGAATCGTTGGAGCTTTATTTTTGAGGTTAGCACATGGGATTTGTTCTTCTGCTTTATTTTTGAAATTGACTTGTTTTTATAGATTTAGTTCTTCTCGAAATATAGTAATAAAATCTGGATATTTGTTTGTTCATCCTTTTTTATGTTTTTTTTGATTTGTTTTTTGTATATTAAAATGTTCTGTGCCAATTAGTTTAAATTTTTTTTCTGAAGTAATATTAATTTTTTCTGGAATGAGGTTTAGTTTAGTTAGTTTTATTTCTTTTATGTTTAACGTGGTTTTCTGTGGGTTGTATTGTATTTTGTTGTATGTATTAGTATCACACAAAAAGACTAATTTTTATTTAAATTTTAGTTTATGTTTGGAAAAAAATTTTATGATATATTTGGTTCTTTTTTATCATTTTTTTTTAGTATATTTTTTTTTTTTTGGATTTAAAACGTTTGGATTGGTATTTTAGGAAAGAAAAAAAATCTGGTAGCTTAAGGTTTCTGTAATTAGAGTGTAGTTTTGAAGAAACTAAGGTGAGAGAAGTCTTCCTAGATTGATAAAATTAAATTTATTCTTCTGGAAAAGAAGTTAGTTTGGGAAAATTTTTAAAGTAAAAAGAGAAATAAAAATAAAAAATTTAGATTAGAAGAAGATTATG